GATCAACAAGAAAATCTTCAGGCTTGTTATTGTTATCCCGGAACTCGTTCGGAAATACCGTAATGAAAGGAACATAGGAGTTTGTCGCTAGGTATTTGACCAAATATGATCGTCCAATTCCTATAGAACCTATCACTAAGATAGCCTTAGAGGGGGATAGGGCTAAGCGGAGCGAAAAGGGTTTTTCATGAGATGGGCAATGAAAACTATTAGCCCCACACGAGGTTTGTGAATAAGTGATTGTCTGATAATGAGCAAGGAATATCCGTCTTTCTGCTAAACAGGATCTATTGAACTCATAATTCAATAGATTCTTGTTATGAATGTCAACTAAGTCTCGTAAGTAAACTGATCCCGGTTGTTCAATCATTTGATAACCAGAATCATTCTTTGATAAATGATCACGATCACTATTAGTCAGACTCAATAGAATTTGCTCAATCCTTTTTTCTCTCGTTAAGGTGGAGAACTGAACCAAGAATTCTCTTTCTGCCTCCTCAATCAAATCATTGCTCGCGACCCAGGATTCTATTTGATCATCAATCCAAATCCAATCATTGTTCACGTTTTTTCGTATCAATGAATGGATCTCTTTACTTGTACGACTTAGATGTCTCGTATTTCTCGAAAAAGTGATTCGATTGATGGGATTTGGTATGCTACTTATGAGATCGATGAGATTGCTCTTCCAATATTTCTTCTTCGAACGTATTGATTTGAACCCATAAGCAGAACCCCGTATTTCTTCTAGAGAATCTCCTAATTGTTTCAGAGCAACTAGAAAGAGATCCGTTAACCAGAAAGAATTTAGTTCAGATGTAGGAGGATACCCATCCAGAAGTTTTTGCAACTCAATCATGTATGATGAAATCATCAAAGATTTGGTCTTTTCGAACTCTGTCTGTAACTCACTAGAGGCTCGGGAAACAAAGATAAAATGTGTACGAACGAGATATCCAGCAACAAGAAGAAGGAAGAAAAGGATTGAATAGAGTAACTCCCGAGCATTTGGTGATCTCAGATGTGGCCATATCAATGGAACGGGTGACTCATTATTTCGACGAATCATTTCTTCGTACAGAAGAAGATCCTGTAAACACTTACTCGGAATCTTACTTATCTTCTCCTCCCATTGTGGAAGAATCGCCCACAATTTTTTCTGAAGAATTGACCGTGATATAGCTGATCTATGCATAATATCATGAAAAATGGATAAAAATTTTTGACTGCTACTTAGTATCGGTATCGGCAATAGGTCTGAAAAAGTATCTAAAAGGATTAAAGTTAGATATTTGAACCCTGTCGAAGTAAGGAACCATGGCATATATGGTTTGAGCAGATTCAATTTTGAGAGCTTTGAAAAAGCACGATCTCGTTGAAAGGTTCTATACATCCGCCGTTTCTCAACGCATTTCTTTAGACTCCGTTTTTTCCTCTTTTTGGATGGTAAATATTTCTCAGAATATGGAGTGTGAATCAAACCCATGTTTGAATTGAAATTGAAATACTGATGCAAGTTCTTCCCTTCTGAATCAGATGGATTCATATCTGAAAGAGGTTGACAATAAGTTCTTTCAAAATTGACTCTTTGTCCCTCTGTTAGAGGTGTTCCAGAAATGTCTGCGATCGAGTAAAGAGCTCTACGAACGAATGGAGCGGATCGAATTGGAAAATGGAAAGATTTGTACAAGTTATATGTTTCGTCACCACTTTGTGGAAAATCGTTAGGTATGAATATGTTAGATACCTGTGACTCGATTGCTGAAATAGTATCTCTCTCCCCAAAAACATGTTTTTTTTTACCTTTACCGACGCACAAAGAAAATATTTTGTTGCGAATGAACAAGATATTGAGGAATTGTCCATACGTAAGATCATAATTATTGATACGGGCCTTTTTCACATAAAAAGGGAATCCTTTGTTACAAGAGAACCAGAAGTGATGTGGATTATTCAAGAATCGAAGTCGATTTGCTTTATAAAAAGAAGATATCAATGAACTTCTATGAAATGGTTTCGCGGGATTCAGCCAATTGTCTCGATCGTGGGATATCATTGAGAAAGAGGAATCCGTGCTATCAAAGGATTTCCCGCGATTATTTCTAGTATGGAATGAGTCAATCATCCACTTTGGTATCTTATTGAACAAAAATGGTGATATTCTTCCTCCATTGATCAATAATTTCGATTTTTGGGAAGTCTCATGATCATCCAATAAGAAGGATTTCAATTTATTCAAATGAACGATTTGAACACCTGTTGATTCTAACAACTGATTGCAGAGTTGATCATTCGGACCTTTCAATTCATAGATGTGGATCTCGGACCTATGAATGGGGATATTCCCGATACTCACAAAGAAAAAAGGAAGTGACTTAGACAAAAAGAGAAGCGACTTGGACAAAAAGAAACGAAGTGACTTAGAAAAATCTTCTTTGTCGATAACCTCGGACCAATCAATCGAATATTGATTAATACGTAATTGATCGAACACTACTTGAAAACGGCTCTTCTGCTCAGAAAGGAAATGTTCCAAATGTTCCTGGAAATTCTTGCTCCCATTGGACCATTTGTATCTATATGCATCAGGATCCCGATTCATGGATCTCCCGGTTCGAGAAATAAGAGGATCGAACCATTTCTTCTGACTCTTTTTCAAATTCGATAAATGTTGGTTGATCGTATATTTCATTATAGTTCTATGATTCAGAGTCTCATTTCCTATTTGATCCCTTTGAATTCCATATTCGAAGTTGCGATCGGATCTATTCATTAAAAAGAATTGATTCAATACATTTCTTATGTACCCATGGGTGCTATATTGGATTTGAATCAGATTTTGGATCAATCTATATTGATTGACTGCCTTCATTATGTTGTTGCTAGCAAATACCACTATTTTTGGTTTTGGATCTTCCAAAGCATTCCCGCAGGAGATCCGGACCAATTTTTTTCTGATCCTTCGATAAAAAGATTCATTCTCTTCATAAAAAAGAGGAGGTAGAACCAATAAAGATTTATTTTTCGATTCATCCCCGGAGTTGACTACCTCATTCAAGAATTTTTTTTGATCCAATCTGTAGGAATCAATAGAAAAGGCAAATCCCTTATGCTTATGATACACCAGATCCGGCTCGGTTATTGATAGAGTTAATAGATCTGCCATTTCTTGAAATCTCTCTTCTGATTCAAAATCCGGTTCATCCTTCGGAACCATATCCCATCCCGGATCTGATGAAATAGGATGAATTGAGACGGTCTTTTGTAAATACGTAATTATCTTGAATATATCAACCATTTCTTTATTTTCCGATCTCCGGACAAAAGAAAAATCTTGTTGTTTCTTCAACAATTTCTGATCTCTAGTGGACCCCTCAGTAGGAATCGAAGCCAGATGAAGTTCTGACCATCTGTCAGAGAAAAAAGAACGAATTGATCTTGTAGGATTCCCAAGAAATTCTAATTCTTCAATTTCTTCCGGAAGCCGATGAATAATCATCGGCTTCTCACGTTCCGTGAATAGCCGGGACATTGAAGAATCCCCAGAAAGGCATTTCGGGAATCGGTCTGATTCTATCTCTGTTCGTTCCATTTGAAGAAAGGAAGGATCCCAAAGAATCGATCTTTCTTTTCGTTGTTGAATCTCTCTGATCAATGTGTGATATTCCGAATCCTCATTACTAATGGAATCAAAATGATCTCTGGATTGATCAGAAGATCCTTTCAATTGGCTAGAATCCGTTACTTGAACGAAACAAGTACTCTCTTTCGGATCCATGAAACAACTCTCCGAGATCTTTTTCCCTTTTGGAAGATAGAGGAGCGAAACAATCAACCTATTGATATTGGAAGACACAAAAGATTCTTCCAATGTATCATTTCTGGGTCCAATGGAATTCATAGGTATAGGGAGAAGCCCCCTCAAATAGAGATTTTTTCTTTCGATCATATTTCGATTGTTAATACGATATATAAGGACCGCTACTGCAAGTAGTACTACACCTTTGATCATGAAATATCGATTGCTTGTTGAACCCCGTGAATCGCGTGAAAGTAGGATACTCCAAATTCGGGGGTCAAAGAGTTTCATAAAACGTTCTTGGTTGAAAAAAATGTGAGTGAAAAATCCCACGGAATCAAATTTGGTCCACGAATCTAAGAGATATTGAGAATTCTTGATCTCTCTCAATTCGAAGATCCAGAATTTGAATGGATGTAGATGTCGTTTCACTTGCTTCATGGTCATGGATGTAGTCCTCTCATTTTAATTGAATTTGTTCATATACGATATATGATTTGTTTATATACGATATATGTACGATATATGACTTGTTTATATACGATATATGTACGATATATGACTTGTTTATATACGATATATGATTTGCTCATATACGATATATGATTTGTTCATATACGATATATGATTTGTTCATATACGATATATGATTTGTTTATATACGATATATGTACGATATATGATTTGTTTATATACGATATATGACGATCCCCGTTACGCATCCATGGCTGAATGGTTAAAGCGCCCAACTCATAATTGGCAAATTCGCAGGTTCAATTCCTGCTGGATGCACGCCAACGGGAACGTTCAATACGTCTATTGGAATTGGCTCTCTATCAATGAAATCTCATCATCCATACATAACGAATTGGTATGGTATATTCATACCATAACATATGAACAGTAAGAAATAGAATTCTTATCGATACTGGAACTCATAGGGAAGAAAATGGATTTATGGATGGAATAAAATATGCAGTATTTACAGACAAAAGTATTCGGTTATTGGGGAACAATCAATATACTTCTAATGTCGAATCAGGATCAACTAGGACAGAAATAAAGAATTGGGTCGAACTCTTCTTTGGTGTCAAGGTAATAGCTATGAATAGTCATCGAATCCCGGGAAAGGGTAGAAGAATGGGACCCATTATGGGACATACAATGCATTACAGACGTATGATCATTACGCTTCAACCGG